TTATTGGGTTTATACCAATGAGCAAAAAAAGTACAACTTGAACAATGAATTAATAAGTCGAACAAAAGCTCTAGAAAAAGAAAAGGGATTTCTTGCTCTGGATATGCTCGAAAAAAGGACCAGATTATGCAATGATGAAAACGAACAAAAATACTTGCCCAAAACGTATGACCCCTTTTTGAGGGGACCATATCGTGGAACAATAAAAAAATTCTATTCACATATGATCATGAATGATTTAATCACTTCTACAGATACGGAGGATTCCATAGAAATCAATTGGATAAATAAGATTTATGGGCTACTTCCTAATAATTCTAATTATTCCAGAAAATTTGAACATCAAAAGAATCCGCCTGATAGGGAATCATTACTGAATTATATTGGTAATTCCTTAACCTCAATCAAAGAATTTCCTTTTGAGCCTGCACCCATTTTGCATTTTAAAAAATATTCTTTATTGAGAGAGCAAACAAGAATTGATTTTGAAAATCAAACAAAAGCTTTAAAATGGGTATTCGATGTAATTACAACTGATCCAAATGATCAAACAATAATTAGAAATAAATCTATTGGAATAGAAGAAATCCATAAAAGGGTTCCTCGGTGGTCATACAAATTAACTGATGATTTGAAAGAACAGGAGGCAGAAAATGAGGAAGAATCCAAGGAAGATCATGAAATTCGTTCAAGAAAAGCCAAACGCGTAGTAATTTATACTGATAACAATCAGAATACCAACCCTATTACAACTACAAATAATACTAATAATAGTGATCAAGCAGAAGAGGTGGCTTTGATACGTTACTCGCAACAATCGGATTTTCGTCGGGATATAATCAAAGGATCCATGCGTGCTCAAAGACGTAAAACGGTTATTTGGGAAATGTTTCAAGCAAATGTGCATTCTCCGCTTTTTTTGGATCGAATAGACAAAACATCTTTTTTTTCTTCTTTTTATATCTCTGAAATGATGAATCTCATTTTTAGGAATTTGGTGGGGAGAGAACCAGAATTGAAAATTTCACATTTATATTTTGAGGAGGAAGAGACAAGGGAAAAAGAGAAAAAAAACGAAGAAAAAAAAGAGGAAAATGAACGTATAGTAATATCAGAAACTTGGGATAGCATTATATTTGCTCAAGCAATAAGAGGTTTGATGTTAGTAACCCAATCTTTTCTTAGAAAATACATTGTATTGCCTTCATTGATAATTGCTAAAAATATTGGCCGTATGTTATTATTCCAATTCCCCGAATGGTATGAGGATTTGAAGGAGTGGAATAGAGAAATGCATGTTAAATGCACTTATAATGGTGTTCAATTATCAGAAACAGAATTTCCCAAAGATTGGTTAACAGACGGTATTCAGATAAAGATTCTATTTCCTTTCTGTTTGAAACCTTGGCGAAGATCTAAAATACGATCTCATCCTAGGGATCAAATAAAAAAAAAAGGAAAAAAAGACAATTTTTGTTTTTTAACGGTTTGGGGAATGGAAGCGGAATTCCCTTTTGGGAATCCCCGAAAACGACCTTCCTTTTTTGAACCCATTTATAAAGAACTCCAAAAAAAAGTTAGAAAAGTTAAAAAGGATTTCTTTATACTTCTAAAAGTTTCAAAAGAAAAAACAAGATGGATCATTAAAATACTTCTAGTTCTAAAACGAATAATGAAGGAAATTCAAAAAGTAAACCCAATATTCTTATTTGAATTGAGCAAGGTGAAAGTATATGAAACGGCTGAAAATGGAAAAGATTCCGAAATAAATAATAAGATTATTCACAAATCAACCATTCAAATCCAATCCATGAATTGGACAAATTATTCACTCATAGAAAAAAAGATGAAAGATCTTTCTGATAAAACAATCACAATCAGGAATCAAATAGAACGAATCACAAAAGACAAGAAAAAAATAATTCTAACTTGTGCTGATAAAAGATCAAAATCACAGAAACATATTTGGCAGATATTCCAAAGAATAAATATACGATTAATACGTAAATCACATTATTTTATGAAATCTCTGATTGAAAATATATATATAGATATCTTGCTATGTATGATTACCATTCACAGGATCTATTTCCAACCTTTCTTTGAATCAACAAAAAGAATAATCAATAAATCCGTTTACAACGATCAAACAAATCAGGAAGGAATTGATGAAAGAGATCAAAATACAATGAACTTTTTTTCCACTATAAAAAAGTCCTTTTCGAATACTAATATTAGTAATAGTACAAAAATGTATTATGACTTATCCTCCTTGTCCCAAGCATATGTATTTTACAAATTATCACAAACCCAATTACTTAACAAGTATCAATTGAAATCTCTACTTCAATATCAGGGGACTTATCCTTTTATTAAGGATAAAATCAAGGATTATTGTATGACACGAGGAATATTTGATTACAATTCAAGACATAAGAAAATTCATAAGTCTGGAATGATTGAATGGAAAAACTGGTTAAAGGGGCATTATCAATACAATTTATCTCAAACCAAATGGTCGCGGTTAGTACCGCAAAAATGGCGAAATAGAATCAATCAACGTTATAGGATTCAAAATAAGGACTCAATTAAAGTGGATTCATATAAAAAAGAAAAAGACCAATTAATTCATTACGTGAAACAAAATTACTATGCAGCGGATTCATTGACAAATCAAAAAGAAAAATGGAAAAAACACTACAGATATGATCTTTTATCACATAAATATATGAACTATGGGGATAAGGAGGATTTTGATATTTATGGGTCAAGATTACAAGTAAACGGGGTTCAAAAAATTCCATATAATTTCAATAAACCAAAATCCGAATCATTTTATGTATTGGTAAGTACAGCTATTAGTGATTATCTAGAAGAAGGATATATTATTGATACGCATAAAAATCTAGATAGAAAATATTTTGATTGTCGAATTCTCCACTTTTGTCTTAGAAAAAATATCAATATTGAGACCTGGACCAATACACATATCGGTACCAAAATTGATAAAAATACTAAGACTGAAAAAAAAATCAACAACAAATTGAAAAAAAAAGATATTTTTTCTCTTATGATTCATCAAGAAATCAACCCATCCAATCAAAAAAGTATTTTTTTTAATTGGATGGGAATGAATCAAGAAAGAGTTTATCATACCATATCAAATCTAGAATCTTGGTTCTTCCCAGAATTTGTCTTACTTTTTGATGCATATAAGATTAAACCATGGATTATACCAATCAAATTACTTCTTTTTGACTTTTATTTTTATAAAAATAAAAGTCAAAATAAAAACATCAATATAAATCAAAAAAAATATCTTAAATTAGAAAATTCCAACCAACAAAAAAATGAGCAACAGGACCAAGTAAATCTTGTATCAGATCTACGAAAAGAAAACAAAAAAAAAGATATTGAAGAGAATTATGCGAGATCAGACATTACCATTAAAAAAGGTAAGAAGAAAAAACAATCCAAGAAAAACAAGAAAGCAGAACTAGATTTCTTCCTGAAAAAATATTTCCTTTTTCAATTAAAATGGGATGACTCCTTGAACCAAAGAATGATCAATAATATCAAGGTATATTGTCTCTTACTTAGACTGATAAATCCAAAAGAAATTGCTATATCCTCGATTCAAAGAGGAGAGATGCATCTGGATGTAATGCTAATTCAGAAAGATCTAGCTCTTACAGAATTGATAAAAAAAGGAATATTAATTATCGAACCAATTCGTCTATCTATAAAAAGGGATGGAAAATTGATTATATATCAAACTATAAGTATTTCATTGGTCGAGAACAATAAACACCAAACTAATAGAAAATGCATAAAAAAAAGTTATATTGATAAGAGGAATTTGGATAAACCCATTGTACGATATGGGAATATGCTTGTGAATGGGGACACAAATTATTATGATTTCCTTGTTCCCGAAAATATTCTATCTCCTAGACGTCGCAGAGAATTGAGAATTTTAATTTGTTTCAATTCCCATAATTGGAATGTTACGGATAGAAATAGAAATCCATTATTTTGCAATGAAAACAACATAAGAAACTCTGGAAAATTTTTGGATGAGGACAAGCATCTTAATACGGATACAAATAAATTCATTAAATGCAAATTTGTTCTTTGGCCCAATTACCGATTAGAAGATTTAGCTTGTATGAATCGCTATTGGTTTGATACCAATAATGGCAGTCGTTTCAGTATGTCAAGGATACATATGTATCCACGATTTAGAATTATTTAATTTAATAGTATATTTCCTATATCATATATATATCTATATTCCGTGACATTTTCGGTATATGAAAGCCGAAAGATGTATGCATATGCTATGTTATATTTTGGTAAATGATACAGATTTAATGGTGTATCCATTCAATTGGATATAGGAATAAATAAATTAGGGGAATCCTTTTAGATAGAAATAAATTCTTTTCTTTCGTTAATGGGGAAACATATTATCCCTTTCTATCCAAATCAAATTTTCAATTTGATTTGGATAAAATAAAGAAGTAGTATATGAATAAATCCAAATTTTTGTGTGTACTAGATGTGTGTACTAGATTAAAATAACCGGCATAATTCTTTTTTTTTTATTATTATTTTTCCTGATCGGAAAAATCCATGAAAAAGAAAGAAAAAGGATAGAAAAATTTTTTATGGTCAAAAATTCATTCATTTCCATTATTCCACAAGAAGAAAAAGAAGAAAACAAAGGTTCTGTTGAATTTCAAGTATTCAGTTTCACCAATAAGATACGGAGACTTACTTCACATTTGGAATTGCACAAAAAAGATTTTTTATCACAAAGGGGTCTACGAAAAATTCTAGGAAAACGTCAACGGTTGCTGGCTTATTTGTCAAAGAAAAATAGAGTACGTTATAAGAAATTAATTGGTCAGTTGGATATTCGAGAGCCAAAAACTCGTTAATTTAATCGTTTGAATTTTTTAGTAGTATTCCATTTTTTGTTTTGATGAGTCTCGTTTTGAGGAATTCATGGAATAATGAATTAAGGAAGAAAAGATATGACAGTACCGGTTACAAGAAAAGATCTCATGATAGTCAATATGGGGCCTCACCACCCATCAATGCATGGTGTTCTCCGACTAATCGTTACTCTCGATGGTGAAGATGTTATTGACTGTGAGCCCATATTGGGCTATTTACACAGAGGAATGGAAAAGATAGCGGAAAATCGAACAATTATACAATATCTACCTTATGTAACACGATGGGATTATTTAGCTACTATGTTCACAGAGGCAATAACCGTAAATGCGCCAGAACAATTGGAAAATGTTCAAGTACCTCAAAGAGCTAGCTATATCAGAGTAATTATGCTGGAATTGAGCCGTATAGCTTCTCATTTGTTATGGCTTGGACCTTTTATGGCGGATATCGGTGCACAGACTCCCTTTTTCTATATTTTCAGAGAAAGGGAATTGATATATGATCTATTCGAAGCCGCCACAGGTATGCGAATGATGCATAATTATTTCCGTATTGGAGGAGTAGCTGCTGATCTACCTTATGGATGGATAGATAAATGTTTGGATTTCTGCGATTATTCTTTAACAGGAGTTGTTGAATATCAAAAACTTATTACGTGGAATCCCATTTTTTTGGAACGAGTTGAAGGAGTGGGCATTATTGGTGGAGAAGAAGCTGTAAATTGGGGTTTATCAGGACCGATGTTACGAGCTTCTGGAATCCAATGGGATCTTCGTAAAGTTGATCATTATGAGTGTTACAATGAATTCGATTGGGAAGTCCAATGGCAAAAAGAAGGAGATTCATTAGCTCGTTATTTAGTACGAATCGGTGAAATGAAGGAATCCATAAAAATTATTCAACAGGCTCTAGAAGGAATTCCTGGAGGACCTTATGAAAATTTAGAAGTACGACGCTTTGATAGAGCAAAGAATTCCGAATGGAATGATTTTGAATATAGATTTATTAGTAAAAAACCTTCACCCAATTTAGAATTGTCGAAACAAGAACTTTATGTGAGAGTGGAAGCCCCAAAAGGAGAATTGGGAATTTATTTGATAGGAGATAATAGTGTTTTCCCCTGGAGATGGAAAATTCGTCCACCCGGTTTTATCAATTTGCAAATTCTTCCTCAGCTAGTTAAAAGAATGAAATTGGCTGATATCATGACGATATTGGGTAGTATAGATATCATTATGGGAGAAGTTGATCGTTGAAATGATAATTGATACGACAGAAGTACAAACTATCAATTCTTTTTCTACATCGGAATTTTTAAAAGAAGTGTATGGACTAATATGGATTGTACCCATTTTGACCCTTATATTGGGAATAACAATGGGGGTACTAGTAATTGTGTGGTTAGAAAGAGAAATATCTGCAGCGATACAACAACGTATTGGGCCTGAATATGCTGGCCCGTTGGGAATTCTTCAAGCTATAGCGGATGGGACTAAACTACTTTTTAAAGAGGACCTCCTCCCATCTCGAGGAGATATTCGTTTGTTTAGTGTGGGACCGTCTATAGCGGTTATATCAATTCTACTAAGTTATTTAGTAATTCCTTTTGGGTATCGTCTTGTTTTAGCCGATCTCAGTATAGGTGTTTTTTTATGGATCGCCATTTCTAGTATTGCTCCTATTGGGCTTCTTATGTCAGGATATGGATCGAATAATAAATATTCCTTTTTAGGTGGTCTACGAGCTGCTGCTCAATCTATTAGTTATGAAATACCATTAACTCTATGTGTGTTATCAATATCTCTACGTGTGATTCGTTGGAATATGAACTTTGAACCTCTCTTCTAGAAATAAAAGAAAAAAGAAAGAGGTTCAATGTATTGAATAGATGTTTTCATTTTTTTTTTTTTTTATTCAGCATTCGGGTTGATGAGTTAAACCAGATAGTTATATGAGTGAAACTAAACAGCTTCCAAATTTGTAGTAAGAAGAAACAATCTCATTCCCTATGTACAAGAATAAAGTTGAAGTAAAAATAAGCAGTGTAAACTGCTTACCCCAAGATTAAGATTTTTTGATTAGTCATCATATCTTGAAGCGGGCGCAAACAAAAGATCAACTGTATGGAGTTTCTACTACTGTCTCATATGTATTACTATACCGGGGATCAATCAAAAGTCAGTGGACGGTTAGGAACACCAAGGTACACAAAGGATTAGTAATGGAGATAATGTAAGGTATCAAAAAAGAGGTATTTCTTCATAAAACGAATCATAATAAGGACTTGAAATTGGTAGAAATGATCAAGTAGTACTTCCCTACGATTCCGATCTAGAGTATGCTCCTATTCACTGGTTAAAGAAATGACTATCAAGAACGAATTAATTCTTTATTTTATTTTTGAGTATCCTCCTCTGAGACAGAAGAACAGGAAAAAAGAAATGGAATGCAGTAATTGAATGAATAATAAAAAAAGGGGATCCCTATTTATTCTTTTCTCTATCCATATTCATACATATCGAATTCTTATCACGATTCATGAACTAATGACTAATTCTTTTTATTTTATATTGATTGATATAAGGAGTATTTTATTGAAATATTAAGTTATTACCGAACAAAGAGAAATTTTTATTGTAAAGGATGAGATCAATTCGGAAGCACTTTTTTTATTATTCTAGCAGACAGAATTCCATTGGTCTAATTTGGGACTTTCCGATGTATCTTTATTCTATCCATCCAAAGATGGTGATAATACCGAACCCCTCCTTACATTTTTTTTGTGGCCATCGAGGAGCCGTATGAAGCTGAGGTCTCACGTACGGTTTTGAAATAGCGATGGGAACAGTGATGTTATTATCGACTATGATTATCTAACAGTTCAAGTACAGTTGATATAGTTGAAGCACAGTCAAAATATGGTTTTTGGGGGTGGAATCTGTGGCGTCAGCCTATAGGATTTATTGTTTTTCTAATTTCTTCTCTAGCCGAATGTGAGAGATTGCCCTTTGATTTACCAGAAGCGGAGGAGGAATTAGTAGCAGGTTATCAAACCGAGTATTCGGGTATCAAATATGGTTTATTTTATCTTGCTTCTTACCTAAATTTATTAGTTTCTTCATTATTTGTAACAGTTCTTTACTTAGGTGGGTGGAATTTACCTATTCCGTATATATCCATTTCTGAGCTTTTCGGAATAAAAAAAATCGCCGGCATTTTTGGAATAACAATGGGTATCCTTATTACATTAACTAAAGCTTATTTGTTTCTCTTCATTTCTATCACAACAAGATGGACTTTACCTAGAATGAGAATGGACCAGTTATTAAATCTTGGATGGAAATTTCTTTTACCTATTTCTCTAGGTAATCTGTTATTAACAACTTCTTCCCAACTTGTTTCATTATAAATAAGAGAATACGATAACACTATTTTAGATTCATAATCTCTATCAAACAAGAGAAAGAAACGTCAAATTTTTCATGTATATCTACAATATGTTCCCTATGGTAATTGGGTCCATGAATTATGGTCAACAAACAATACGAGCTGCAAGGTACATTGGTCAAAGTTTCATAATTACCTTATCCCACACAAATCGTTTACCTGTAACTATTCAATATCCTTATGAAAAATCGATCACATCAGAGCGTTTCCGGGGTCGAATCCACTTTGAATTTGATAAATGTATTGCTTGTGAAGTATGTGTTCGTGTATGCCCGATAGATCTACCCGTTGTTGATTGGAGATTTGAAAGAGATATTAAAAAGAAACAATTACTTAATTATAGTATAGATTTCGGGGTTTGTATATTTTGTGGTAACTGTGTCGAGTATTGTCCAACAAATTGTTTATCAATGACTGAAGAATATGAACTTTCTACTTATGATCGTCACGAATTGAATTATAATCAAATTGCTTTGGGTCGATTACCAATCTCAATAATTGGAGATTACACAATTCAAACAGTTATGAATTCGACTCAAATAAAAATAGACAAAGATAAACCCTTTGATTCAAGAACAATTACCGATTACTAAGATTTTGTTTTGATATAAAGGATCCAAGCTTTTTATTTTGGGTAGTCAATAACTACAAATAAAAACTAATGATTGTTGAGAATCACTCTTTGATTTAAACTAAAAATATATTTTTAGTGATGATTTCAAAATAGCAAATTTCAACTACTTTTTTCTTTTTTTTATTTCGGATAAATATAAATAAAGTAGGGTTGGCCCAATAATTTTATCTATATCTACATTAATCCATATTCAAATTCAATTCAATTATAAATGTATCATATACATTATTATATACAAGAAAACAAAAATAGGGTAACCCCTTTTCCTTTCCTGGACCATTTATTTAGTAAAGTTAAAGTAAGGTCATGAAATAGTTAAAGTTATTTATTTTGTATTTTATACATAATGGGTTTACCTGGACCAATACATGATATTCTTGTTGTATTTCTGGGGTCAATTCTTGTATTAGGGGGTCTGGGGGTAGTATTATTTACCAATCCAATTTATTCTGCCTTTTCATTGGGATTGGTTCTTGTTTGTATATCCTTATTCTATATTTCATCAAACTCCTATTTTGTAGCTGCCGCACAGCTCCTTATTTATGTGGGAGCCATAAATATCTTGATCATATTTGCTGTAATGTTCATGAATGGTTCAGGATATTCCAATAATTCCTATTTTTGGACCATTGGAGATGGGGTCACTTTGATGGTTTGTACAACTATTCTTTTTTCACTAATTACTACTATCCCAGATACGTCATGGTACGGAATTATTTGGACTACAAGGTCAAACCAGATTATGGAACAGGACCTAATAAATAACGTTCAACAAATTGGGATTCATTTATCAACAGATTTTTATCTTCCGTTTGAACTCATTTCAATAATTCTTTTAGTTTCCTTGATAGGTGCAATTACTATGGCTCGACAATAAGCAATAAAAATACTTAACTTAAAATGATTCCCAATTCTTAGAATTCTAACTAAATTCTAAATAAATAAATAGAAATTTTTAGTTAAATCTATCTACCGTCAATATCTTCTTTTGTTGTGTAATTGTTCTATTCTAATCAATTGAATCGGTTGAATTGTTATTCATATTGAAACGAATCGAGATTGATAAGGAGTTAGTCAATGATGTTTGAGCATGTCCTTTTCTTGAGTGTTTATTTATTTTCTATCGGTATCTATGGATTGATCACAAGTCGAAACATGGTTAGAGCGCTTATGTGTCTTGAGCTTATACTAAATTCGGTTAATATCAATCTTGTAACATTTTCTGATATATTTGATAGTCGCCAATTAAAAGGAGACATTTTCTCAATCTTTGTTATAGCCATTGCAGCTGCTGAAGCAGCTATTGGACTTGCTATTGTTTCGTCGATACATCGTAACAGAAAATCAACTCGTATTAATCAATCGAATTTGTTGAATAATTAGTGATAATCATCATAGATAATTTAAATAAAGACACATAAAAATATTTAATAGAATTGAAATACTATTTTTTATTGAATTTGAATGCAATTCAATAAAATGGAATTGCATTTTTATATTTATATTGAAATAATGATGACCAATTTGTTGGCCAATTAATTTTAATTCGCATGTGTAACTCGTATCATCATAATTGTTGAAACGAAAATCAAAGTGTCTTGACCTTTTCTCATAAACAGATTGATTTAAGAAATATATTGATTGTTTTTAATAAACCACTGTTTCGTCTGGTGTCTACAATATTACAATATATAATATATGATTCATTTACTACTAATTTGATTTGACCAGATCGAAAATCTTTTATGTTCAAAACTGTAATTTATAGATCCAATGTCACATTCAGTAAAAATTTATGATACATGTATAGGGTGTACTCAATGTGTACGAGCTTGCCCCACAGATGTATTGGAAATGATACCTTGGGACGGATGTAAAGCCAAGCAAATAGCTTCCGCGCCAAGAACCGAGGACTGTGTAGGTTGTAAGAGATGTGAATCTGCCTGCCCAACAGATTTTTTGAGTGTCCGTGTTTATTTAGGGCCTGAAACAACTCGCAGCATGGCTCTATCTTATTGATACATTACAAAAAACTCCACTTGAATCATTTGTGATTCCTCTTTACCGACAAAAGCCCGTGCTCGACAAAATATATTATTTTGAGGACGGGCTTCTCTGGTCAAAATGTATCTTGTCTTTATCACGAGTTATTTTCCTTGGTTAACAATACTTGTTGTTTTACCGATATTCGCGGGTTCCTCAATTTTCTTATTCCCTCATAGAGGGAATAAGATGTTTAGGTGGTATACTATATGTATATGCTTATTAGAACTCCTTCTAACGACTTATGCATTCTGTTATCATTTCCAATTGGATGATCCATTAATGCAATTGAAGGAAGATTCTAAATGGATAGATGTTTTTGATTTCCACTGGAGACTAGGAATCGATGGGCTTTCCATAGGACCCATTTTACTGACAGGATTTATCACTACTTTAGCAACTTTAGCAGCTTGGCCAATTACTCGAAATTCGCGGTTGTTCTATTTCCTGATGCTAGCAATGTACAGCGGTCAAATAGGATTATTTTCCTCCCGAGACTTTTTACTTTTTTTCATCATGTGGGAGTTAGAATTAATTCCTGTTTACTTACTTTTATCCATGTGGGGGGGAAAGAAACGTCTCTACTCGGCTACAAAGTTTATTTTGTACACTGCAGGGGGTTCCATTTTTTTCTTAATAGGAGTTCTAGGTATGGGTTTATATGGTTCCAATGAACCAACATTAGATTTTGAAAGATTAATTAATCAATCATATCCTGTGGCATTGGAAATAATATTCTATTTTGGCTTCCTTATTGCTTATGCTGTCAAATTGCCGATTATACCCCTACATACATGGTTACCTGATACCCATGGAGAAGCACATTACAGTACATGTATGCTTTTAGCTGGAATCCTATTAAAAATGGGCGCATATGGATTGATTCGGATCAATATGGAATTACTACCCCACGCTCATTCTATATTTTCTCCTTGGTTGGTGATAATAGGAACAATGCAAATAATCTATGCAGCTTCAACTTCTCTTGGTCAACGTAATTTAAAAAAGAGAATAGCCTATTCCTCTGTATCTCACATGGGTTTCACAATTATAGGAATTGGTTCTATAACCGACATGGGACTCAATGGAGCTATTTTACAAATGCTCTCTCATGGATTTATTGGTGCTGCACTTTTTTTCTTGGCGGGAACGAGTTGTGATAGAACACGTCTTGTTTATCTCGAAGAAATGGGAGGGATATCTATCCCAATGCCAAAAACATTTACCATGTTCAGTAGCTTCTCGATGGCTTCTCTTGCATTGCCAGGAATGAGTGGTTTTGTTGCGGAATTTTTAGTATTTTTTGGACTAATTACTAGTACAAAATATCTTTTAATGTCAAAAATGCTAATTACTTTTGTAATGGCAATTGGAATGATATTAACTCCTATTTATTTATTATCTATGTTACGTCAGATGTTTTATGGATACAAGTTATTTAATATTCCAAACTCTAATTTTTGGGATTCTGGACTACGAGAACTATTTCTTTCAATCTGTATCTTTCTACCCGTAATAAGTATTGGTATTTATCCCGATTTTGTTCTCTCGTTATCAGTTGACAAGGTACACGCTATCTTATCCAATTATTATCATAGATAGTGTTTCATTAATGAAACGGAAGGAAAGTCTTATAATTCTTTGAATTTAATATTTTGAAAATCGTTTGCTGTACTGTATAATGAAAAAAGAAATAAAATGAATAAGAATTGTAATTAGATACATCTCGAGTTTTTGAGAACCATTTAAATTTGAATGATTCCTTGATTCAAACGGTTCTCAAAAACTCATAAAAACAAACTTTCGTTATATATGGGATGATGTTTTTATCTTATGTATTCTTCATGTAGTTTATTCAATTAGATGTTTATGTGAATGAACCATAACTATGTAGACCTATTCCTAATAGATTGATCCCAAAATAGCATATCCAAATTATAATAAATCCTATAGAAGCTACAAGTGCCGAATTCGTACCTTTCCAATTTATATTTGTTCTAGTATGTAAATAAATCGCGAATATGGTCCAAGTAATAAATGCCCAAGTTTCCTTGGGGTCCCAATTCCAATAGGATCCCCATGCCTCATTAGCCCATACTGCTCCACAAAGAATACCTATGGTTAAAAAGGTAAACCCTAGACTAATGACACGATAACTCCAATAATCCAAACGCTCAGTTAATTGATATTTGTAATAATTTTGAAATGAAGGAAAAGAAGTGTTTTTAAAAACACTTCTTTTTTCATTCAAATATTCAATCTCACCAAAGAAAAATGACTTAATTAATAAATTATAGCTTTTACAAAAAATTTTGATGTTTTTTCGAAATGTAATGACTAGAAGAGCGACTGATAATAATGATCCGCATAAAAGAGCTGCATAGCTCAATAACATCATACTTACGTGCATCATTAACCACTGAGATTGTAGAGCAGGTACTAATATTGTGGATTGATGCATTTCAGTTGAAAGACCCGACATGGCAAAGCCTTGAGTAAAAATGGTACTTGGTGCAATTATTGTGCTTAAATCGTTTTTAAGGTTACGTATCTTGGGAATCATATGAATAATGAAGAAACTACACGAAAGGAAGATTAATGACTCGTATAAATTACTTAATGGAAAATGTCCCGAAGAAATCCAACGAGAAATTAATAATCCTGTTATAGAGAAAAAGGTAGCTATCATCCCTTTTTCTGATGAATCACGTAATCCTACAATTTTGTGGACTAATAAGGTCATCAAATGAATCATAATCACAATTGAAATGATCGAAAAAGAGATATGAGTTAATATATGTTCTAAAGTCACAAATATCATAAAAGGGGTCCCATTACAGAATTGGAAATCGCGAATTGAATACATTTTAGGATCTATTGTATCTCTTTTAGAAGATGCCGCCACTCGGACTCGAACCGAGATGCTTTAGCACTGCTTCCTAAGAGCAGCGTGTCTACCGATTTCACCACGGCGGCTTACTTGAAATAATAATAGTCAATTCATGTTGAATCGTCGAGATTCAAGGATTCAATATAGTTTAGGAAACATTAATTAGAATCAATGAATAAAGACTGGTTTGTGGTTTAAATATTTGAATCTTCAATAAAATACCTACCTAGGTAGTATCGTCGTGGGTTTTTTAACAATCAACTTTCATGTACTAGAAACTAAGTTTTCTCCAAACAGTTGGAACTCCATAGTTTTTTCTCGGTTGAGGTATAAAACTAAGAATTGTCTTTTTTTCTCAATTTTTTTATGATTTGTTTTTCATTTATCCGATTTCATGGATTCAAATGAAAAAGATTGAGTTTTTTTTTCAATGAACAAAATCAAATAACTAGGATTTCATATCTATCACAATTTCATCATTAAATACAAAAAATTTGTTATTTTTCTAATGATTTCGATACCTTAGTATATTTAAATTAAAGTATTAATATTCTTTATTGCGCATATAATTTTTAATTTATAATACCATTTACAAAACCAATTAAGTTTTGGGATAGGCATATAACAAAAGAGTTTCAATCTCTATCACAATTGTACTTTTCTATTGTGAAAAGTACAATTGTGATAGGGAAAAAAATAATACTTAGAACCCAATATACAAAAAACTCTTATTCTATATATCACAGCAGTGAGTTCTAAGTAATATTGAGAAATTTAATACAGAAAAATACATTAGTTAACATTCATCTTACAAAATTTGGGGTTCTTTAGGCTATATCAATTGAGATTATTCTAAGACTTTATTATTTGTTTGTCGCACAAAAAAACTTTTTGAATGCCCGGTGGAAACCGATTTCGCTAAAGAAAAAGTTTTTACTGCAACTAAATATCCTTTTTTCTTCCAAATATTTCTACGAATACGTTTTTTTGACATAGAAGTACGTTTTTTTGGAACTGCCAT